AAATTCCCCTATCATTCGATTTTCTGAAAGGTAACTATCTTGGTTTCGTATATAAATTTATATAGAATCTTTGAAAAAGACTTTCTTTCCTAAGAAAGAAAAACTTACTATCTTTGGGATCTGATCCTACACCGCTGCTCAAGACTTTAGTGGATCAACTCTATTACATAAGTGGATTCCTATTTTATCTCACATCACGAGATAAGTATATCTACCATCATGACATAAGTACGCAGTTATTATTGTATTGGCCCCAAATTTCGCCAATTGATCTTTACGGTGCTTCCCTTACCAATTAGATTCTTTTTTTATCCATAGAAAAAGTAGCTAGGTATATCTATTTATTTTCTTCATATTTCAACTTTTATGAATATAAAGTTTTTTTCTTTGCTACAGCTGATAAAAATCGTTGTTTTAGACGATGTATATGTAGAAAGCCTTTTTTTGTTTTTCTTTTTTTACTTCTATAGTGAAGATAGTCGCACGTAATGACAGATCACGGCCATATTATTAAAAGCTTGTGGTAAGAATGGATTTCGTTCTAGTGCTCGAAAATAATATTCCAAAGCTTTCGTATGTTCTCCATTACTTGTATGGATAAGACCTATATTATAGAGTATATAACTTCGATCATAAGGATCAATTTCTAGTCGCATAGCTTCATAATAATTCTGTAAAGCTTCTGCATAATTTCCTTCGGATTGAGCTGACATCCGTTACGGTCGCCATTCAATTAAAAGAATCTCCGTTCCAAAACCGTACGTGAGATTTTCACCTCATACGGCTCCTCCCTTATGTGCATAAGGAGAATATACATGAAATCAAAAAGATGAAAATATTCTCATTATGGACTGAGCAGGGCTAGTGTTTTTACAAGAAATCTCTAGCCAACCTTCCTGCAAGAGATCTTTTCTTAATATCAAGGGTGTTGAGACTAGATAACTAGATAGAAATGAGAACTCGAGCAATTTCTTTGTTTTCAACGCCTCCTAATTTCCAGGAATTAGTCACTTCAAACAACCTTCGATGGTTATATTGGTATCCAAAGTACGAACGAGATGGATGTTTGTTGTCCCAACCATTCTTTTAGTCCCGAGCCCAATAAGGAAAGGGGTCATTTCTAACAAGGTTTTCGTGTTGTTGATTCCTAGGTGTAGTGCTTCTTCCCTTATGCTGTCCGTTGGTACTAGTGTAGTGGAGTAGGATTGCCCCATAATACAGAACCTCTAGATATAACCTTTCGCTCAATACTAGAATCTAAGATTGAAACATAGCATCTGAGGTTGCATTAATCGAGGATACACGACAGAAGGAATTGTTCTATTTCCAAACTTCACCTTCAACAAGCGTAGATTTATTTCAAAAATTTTTCCGAATCACATGTCTTTCTCGTAAGACCAAGAGAAAAAAAAGAATCAAATCACACCATCTCTGTAATAGGTAAATGCCTCCTTTTCTCCTGAAGTTGTCGGAATTATTTGCAATAAAATATTGGCTACAATTGAAAAGGTCTTATCAATAAAATTTCCATTTATCCGCGATCTAGGCATAGCTAGCAATCCATTTTATAATTCTTCTCATTCCCTCTCGGGGGAAAATGATCCCACAAAGAAAAGAATTGTACAGTACGAAATAACATAAAAATAGATTGATTTGAAAAAAAAAGATTATGGGCTTTTTATTCCAATTGTTCCTTTTTTATAGGAATCAATAAGAAAAGGTCCAACCCGGTTCGATTTCATCCTAATGTAGTAGTATACCAACGAAGCGAACTATTCCGATTTCGTTGAAGTTACAGATTCAAATAACTCGAGAAATTTGTATTGAATTATGATACAAAGAGGAAAAAATCATTCTATGATGAAAATAGAATAACCACCTCTTTTTTATGTTATGTACATAGCAGGTATACAATCCACTATACAAAATGTTTTATCAATCTAGAATAGAGGGGTGAGGGAAGGGGTTTGTTGTTGAGAATTCTAAAGTCGGAAAGAAATTTGAGAATTTGTAAGGTATGGAATCGTAGTCTATATAGAATTATGATAGAAAGGTATCCATTAACCCTAGTCTAAAAAATCTAGACCTATTAATCAGTTGATTCATTCTAATTCATTGATTTAATGGATTCGAATCGAATTTCTAGTAGGAGTCGTTTTTGCAAACACAAACCCCCTTTTCATTTTCAAAATTACAAATAAAAAAATTTCGTAAAAAAATAATTGTCTTGAGGCCTCGAAAGATCTTTCTTTACTTTGATGAAAAATTTTCTATTTTTATTTATAATATTTTGTAATATATAGTTCAAATATATAGTTCAAATGGATTGGTCATACTTATCCAATCCAATAATCTAGAATGAAATATGAAGAACTCACTATTCACTTGGTTTTTGATTCATAATCATTATGTAGGAGAGATGGCCGAGCGGTTCAAGGCGTAGCATTGGAACTGCTATGTAGGCTTTTGTTTACCGAGGGTTCGAATCCCTCTCTTTCCG